CAAACGCTTTTTGACAAGCATTTGCTGCAGGAGTTCGTGTGAACCAAAACCCTATTAATAGATAGGAACACATTCCAACCAATTCCCAAAAAATATAAATTTGTATCAAATTCGAACTAGTAACTAATCCCAACATCGAAGTACTGAAAAAACTCATATAAGCAAAAAATCTCAAGTATCCTTGATCGTGAGCCATATAATTATCACTATAAATAAGAACCATAATTCCAACAGTAGTGATTAACATTGACATAATAGAAGTAAGTGGATCGATCAAGTAGCCGAATTCTAAAGAAAAATCATTATCGAGGGTCCAAGACCATACATATTGATAGATAGAACTGCTTTTTATTTGCTGAATAGCCAGATTAGTTGAAAAAATCATGATTATACTTAACAATAAAATACTCGAAAAAGCCCACATACGACGGAGATTTTTTGTTGCTGTCGGAAAAAGAAGAAGTCCTACTCCTATTAACATAGGAACTGGAAGTGGAAGGAAAGGTATGATCCACGCATATTGATATGTCTGTTCCATAAAAAAAGTTTTTTAATTCTTAATTAATATTAATTGTTTCCGATTCACCGGATCTTACCTCTTTTTGAAAGGAGTCAATAAAAAAATAAAGATATGCACTAACTTAATAACTTAAATAGAAATAGAATTTTTGAATTTTTATTTCTTTTTATACTTATTCTTTAGAAGTTTCTGCTAAATACTTCAAATATTCAAATCAAGAAGTTACAATTGGTCAAATCATATGAAAAAAGCAGATTAATTACTAGTCTCCTTCGAACTTTCAAATTCAAGTTAAATTAGGCATATTTTTCGCGAATTTGACAAGTTACTAAAAAAAAAGAATATTCTTTTTTTTTTTTTAGTAATAAAAATAGTTTATGTGATTTTCCCATATCTTTCACGCATCTTATGTATTCTTTTTGATTTTAGAATCAAAAATATTATCTAGAAAAGAAATACATAATGAATTGGCAAAGCGCAAATTTCTTTTGAACAATAGATGTCTTTCACATCCAGCTATACCAACGAGTAATCTCTTAATTTTTATTTAAATGGCAGTTCCAAAAAAACGTACTTCTGCATCAAAAAAGCGTATTCGTAAAAATTTTTGGAAAAGGAAGGGGTATTGGGCAGCGTTAAAAGCGTTTTCCTTAGGGAAATCTATTTCTACCGGGAATTCCAAAAGTTTTTTTGTGCAACAAACAAATAAAATAAGAAATAAAACATAACATGTTACAATAATCTGAATCGGCTTGACTCAAAAATTGACTCATTTCGTTTCGAAAATAAAATTCTCGCTTTCCATTCCCTGTTGAGTTAATCAATAGGAAATGGAATTTGTTTCGCTCTTAGAATTAGAATAAGGATTTTTCTCTTTACCGTACTGAATTCAAAAAAAAAAAAAAAGAATCCTTTTTTTTGACAAAAAAACATAAGATATGTAATTGTCTTTTTAGTATATTTTCTCATTTCCAAGGTGGGGAGTATTATTTTCCCCATCAGCCTGTTTCTTACAATAATATAAACAATAATATACCTTTTTTCTCTAGATCCACGTTTTTTCTATAGAAAGGCGAGTCAAAAATCAAAATCATTGAAACTAATTGATTAAAATTCTAAACCTTTTTGTGCAACTTTCTTCTTTTTGGATTTTCTATGAATTCCTATATAGACTCCCATATATTTATTGCCATCAATCCACTCAAAAACACTTAACAAATTTTTTTGGATAAATATGTGTCAATTTTTACTGATCCAAAATTTTTTTGTTCATTGATAAAATGGATTTTTTGGTTTCGATGTTTGAAATCAAATAAATCAAAAACAGTTCATTAAAACAAAACAAAAATGTTTTTTTTTTGGGGGGGGGGGTTCTATCCCTTAATTCATAGTTGGACTATCTAGTTTTCCAAGAGTTCAAGTCGAGGAGAGTCTAAAATACACACTAAAACTAAGACCCTAAATTCAAATAATGAACCTTCAAATACCTATTTGAACGAATTTTTATTCATCAATTTGAATCTTTCCTAAAAAATATTGTAACAATTTAATTCTTAAATCTAGACGATTGCTTATTCATAGGGTATTATGAATTCAAGACAAGCCGCTATGGTGAAATTGGTAGACACGCTGCTCTTAGGAAGCAGTGCTAGAGCATCTCGGTTCGAGTCCGAGTGGCGGCATGTCATCTCCTAAAAAAAGTAAATAGATCCTATAATGAATTCAATTTCCGATTTCCTTTTTATAATTATGGGACTCCTTAAAAAAAATTATGATATTTTCAACTTTAGAGCATATATTAACTCATATTTCTTTTTCGATTGTTTCAATTGTAATTACAATTCATTTCATAACTTTTTTAGTCGATGAAATCGTAAAACTATATGATTCATCCGAAAAGGGGATGATAATGACTTTTTCCTGTATAACAGGATTATTAGTTACTCGTTGGGTTTATTCGGGACATTTTCCACTAAGTGA